TTTCCATGTAAGAATCGAGGGTTCCCGCTCTAAAACTTATTTGATTTTATCAATTGTTAGAATTTTTTTCTCGAGGAAATCATGTATTTTCTCGTATATTATTATTCAGGATCTTATCGAAAACTTACAGCAGCCTGCCAAACAAAAGCTAAGAGAAAAAAAAACAGAGGTATGACTGGCATAACATCTACGATTGGATTCAAAAAAGCATAGGCTTCGGGCAATTTGCCGAAGAAAAAACTACTCGAATAAAGGGGCGAATTAATACAAATACAGATCAAACTGATGATATTAAGCATAACAGACATTTTGTTCTTGGAGATAATTGCATTTTGGTTGCGTTTTTGATATAAGGAAAAAGAAAGTAAGTAAGGTAAACAAAAAATTCGTCTTTTTCTTTGAATCCGCCCAACCAAAAATTCTCCAATTCTCAAAGGAGAATAGAAGAAACCATACTTTCATACACTATCTTAATTGAATTCTATGTAATGATCAATAAATTAAGTTGAATTCTGTATCTATATGTATCAAAATCCTAGTACCGATCTATTCTATTATTCCATAGATATAGAAATATAGAATCTATCTATATATTTATATCGGCTCGAGTTGACAAACAACCAACAACAATATTATTGTTTTTTAGTGTCGATTAGAAATCGAAATGGGGCGTGGCCAAGTGGTAAGGCAGCGGGTTTTGGTCTCGCTATTCGGAGGTTCGAATCCTTCCGTCCCAGCGCAGATCCTTTTTTTATACTCCATTATTTCCATATCATATAAAACATTTCATAATATAATATAAATAAAGAAGGGCAGGGGTGGATAGGAGTTAATCTATATTGATTATTAATTTAAACAGCCGTGTCTGTTCGAATATCATTAACAAACGATAAATTTCCATATTCTATAGAATAGTATTTATAAAATATCTATAACAGACAGTGACAACTGTTCAGTTTATCTGATAGATACAAGAAACTTTACCTGTTTTTTCGATTTTGATTTTCGTAATCTGATTAAAAGAATCAAAATTCAAATCTTTACTTACATTATTTTTTATATTTATATATCTCATGAAAAAAATGGATTTCTTTTTCTTTGATCTATTTCAAATTTTTTTTTTGAAATTAGTGATGAGTCAATTCAAAAAGAAAGACTTACTTTTATAGGAAGATCAAAGGCGATGCTTGTTGTCCGATTTTTTTCAAATCCAATCAAATTAAACAATGATATTTAATCTAAATAGTTAATTTCATTTAGACAGATTCAAAAACTTATTTGTTTATATTTTATATATTATTTATAGTATTTACATATATATATATATATATATTTCTTGTTTCTTTCTATTATCTATATATCATATCTTATTAGTCTATTATAGTATGTTAAATATATTGTCTTGCTAAGATTTTTTCATAAAAATCTTGTTTCATCTATCATATATAGAAGAAAAAGGGTCGATTGCGGCGTCTATGGACAGCTGAACTGATGACTATTCATGATTCCATGATTGAATCAATTCCATACTGGTTCCAAATTAGAGGAATGTTATGGTAAAACTTCGTTTGAAACGATGTGGTAGAAAGCAACGTGCGACTTGAAGGACACGACCCGTTGTGGATTTTTACATCCACCACTTTCAATTTATCTAGGAATGAGGTGCTCTTGGTTCGACATTGTTTGTTCTGTTACACTTGAACCCTCGTTTTTTGTCGGGTTGTAAATAGTGCATGATGGAGCTCGAATAGAAAGTATTAATTCATTTCTCAGGGGCAAGAATCTAGGGTTAATGCCAATCAACTGGAACAACTTCGTAAATATATGAAAAATCGAAAGGATCCAATTCGAGCAAGTTTCCAATCCAAAAAGCAAAACTTGTTGAAATTGATCAAAATTTTTTGATTCGACGTGTATCATGCTAGAATCAACCATCCAGTAGGATTCTTTAGATAGAAAGAAATCAAAAAGGGGTATGTTGCTACCACTTTGAAAGGATTAAGAAGCACCGAAGTAATGTCTAAACCCAATGATTAAAAATAGGAATTAAAGGGTTTAAAAACAAGGAAACCCCCTTTAAAAGTTGTTAATTTTCTCGATAGTCTCAATAACTGAATCCGATTAAAGAATCCAAACAGAATACAGAATTTGAAATAGTTTAACCGGGATAAACGAAAGGGAAGAAAGACTACTCAAAAATGAAATTGATTAAAGATTTTCCTTTGAGCTATTTGAGAGTTATCCGACTTGAGTTATGAGTACGCGTGTTTTCTTTTTCTTCCTGAAGGAAGAAAAAAGACTGAAATCGTAGTCTAATTTTTTTTATAGGCCTTTTTGTCATTTAATTTATTAGAATTAGATACTTAGATACAGAGACAAAACTTCAAATTTAATCTTTTTTCTCGAGCCGTACGAGGAGAAAACTTCCTATACGGTTCCAGGGGGGGTATTGTTCATCTATATCTATCCCAATGAGCCGTCTATCGAATCGTTGCAATTGATGTTCGATCCCGAAGAGAAGGAAAAGATCTTCGAAAGGTGGGCTTTTATGATCCAATGAAGAATCAAACTTATTTAAATATTCCTGTTATTCTATATTTCCTTGAAAAAGGGGCTCAACCCACAGGAACTGTTCAGAATCTTTTAAAGAAGGCAGAAGTTTTTAAGGAATTTTCGTCTAATCAAATGAAATTCAATTAAAGAAATATCAAGGGGGGTAGCGGCTTGTATATAACTTTGTCTAATTTATCTTTAACTAGTTTTTTTTTATCCCCCCTCTTTTTTTTTCTACTGTATTTTTTCTCAATATTTATATTGACAAGAGTGTATTGAACAAATATAATTCATCGTGATTAAGTGAAGAGGGTCTATTTATTTATGTCCCGTAGTTTTTTACTTTATCTTATGCAAATGGTGCTTTTTTTGATCCAAGAAGGTGTTTTTGATTGAAAAGGGCTAGGAGGTGCTTTATCAATTTTGATAGTTCTGTATATTTTTTTTCTTTTATCTGAGAATTTCTTGTATTTTCATCTAATCAATTCATTTTTATGTTTCGAATCCATTAGAAAATGTTTTTTTTAGATTTGTTAGTTCAACGGTTTGATTAGCTCATAAAATCGTTTTTCTCTTGGTTTAAAATCAATTAAATTGATTTTGGTTCTAATTGTATCCATGTCCTTGTTGAGTTGAAGTTTTGTTTAATTGATATTTTCTCGGGGTTGCTAACTCAATGGTAGAGTACTCGGCTTTTAAGTGCGGCTAGAATCTTTTACATATTTAGATGAAGTGACGAATTCGTCCATACCATTGGTAAACTTTGGAAGACCGCGACTGATCCTGAAAGGGAATAAATGGAAAAAATAGCATGTCGTATCAATGGAAAGTTCTCAGGATATTTCATTCTTATTAGATTGGTACAAAACCCTTTCGAATTCTTGGAACGGAACAAAAGAAAGTTGGGTCGAATGAATAAATGGATAGGGGCCTCGCGGCTTCAATTAATTTTGAAAAAGAAAAAGCAACCGGCTTTTGTTCTTAATTTGAACAATTTCCCGATCTAATTAGACGTTAAAAAAAATTAGTACCCGATGCGGGATTAAATAGATTCTATTTTTTTAATGAATCCTAACTATTGACATTCTCTATTATGGAATGAAGATGTGTATGTAAAAGAAGCAGTATATTGATAAAGAAAATTTTTTTTTCCGAAATCAAAAGAGCGATTGGGTTTAAAAAATAAAAGATTTCTAACCATCTTGTTATCCTATAACATTAACACAGACGAATTAAACGAAATAAATGGAAAAAAAAGAGAGGGTAGAGAATCTGTTGATAAGTTTACTTGTCTCCGAGGTATCTATTTTTACTAGAATACCTTGTTTTGACTGTATCGCACTATGTATCCTTTGATAACCCCCGAATCTTCTACCTTTAATTCAAATCGAAATTTAAATGGAGAAAATCCAAAGATATTTACGGCTCAAGAGATCTCAACAACACGACTTCCTATATCCACTTATCTTTCAGGAGTATATTTATGTGTTTGCTCATAATCGTGCTTTGAATAGATCAATTTTGTCGGAAAATCCGGGTTATAACAATAAATCCAGTTTACGGGTTGTGAAACGGTTAATTTCTCGAATGTATCAACAGAATCATTTTTTTAGTTATTCTAATGATTCTAATCAAAATCCATTTTGGGCGCGCAACAAGAATTTGTATTCTCAATTTAGATCAGAGGGATTTGCTTTTATTCTCGAAATTCCATTTTCTCTACAATTAATACCTTGTCTAGAAGGGAAAAAGAGCAAGATAGTCAAATCTCAGAATTTACGATCAATTCATTCAATATTTCCCTTTTTAGAGGACAATTTTTTACATTTAAATTTTGTGTTAGATATACTACTACCTCACTCTGTCCATGCGGAAATCTTGATTCAAACTATTCGTTGTTGGGTAAAAGATGTTTCTTCTTTGCATTTATTAAGAGTCTTTCTCAATGAATATTGTAATTGGAATAGTATTATTTCTCCAAAGAAAGTAAGTTCCCCTTTGTCAAAAAGAAATCAAAGATTCCTTTTTTTCTTATATAATTCTCATGTATGTGAATACGAGTCTGTTTTCGTTTTTCTACGTACCCAATCTTTTCATTTACGAGCAACATCTTCTGGAGTTCTTCTTGAACGAATTTATTTTTTTATAAAAATAAAAACTGAAGAACGTCTTGTGAACGTCTTTGTTAAGGATTTTCGGGCGAACCTATGGTTGCTCGAGGAACCCTGCATGCATTATATTAGGTATCAAAGAAAATCCATTCTGGCTTCAAAAGGGACATCTCTTTTCATGAATAAATGGAAATTTTACCTTGTCATTTTTTGGCAATGGCATTTTTCGGTGTGGTTTCATCCAAGAAGAATTTGGATAAACCAATTTTCCAAGCATTCCCTTGAAATTTTGGGCTATCTTTCAAACGTGCAAATAAACCCTTCTGTTGTGGTACG